GCCCACCGAATCCTTCTTAACAATGAATGAAAGTGAAAGAAATGAAGTTTAACCCCCTCGCCTTTTCTTTTCCGGCAAACCAATCATTTCCCGAAAGGCTCCTATCTCTCTTTCGTATTACTTTTTTTTTTTTCTATTTTTAGAATTATAGAGTGGGGATTGGACTGAACAATTTAAAAATGAAAATGATGAATCTAAAAATTCTATAGAATTATGAAAGACGGAAAGATCCTTTTGATCGAGTCATATCATTCCATTATATTGACAATTTCAAAAAACTGTTCATACTATGAACATAGTATAATGGCGGTCGGGCAAGTATGCCCCCATCGTCTAGTGGTTCAGGACATCTCTCTTTCAAGGAGGCAGCGGGGATTCGACTTCCCCTGGGGGTAGGGTTAGGGTACTACGAAAGGAAGTTGATCGTGGATTATCAATAAGGACTAAAATGGATTTTTCCTGGGTCGATGCCCGAGCGGTTAATGGGGACGGACTGTAAATTCGTTGGCAATATGTCTACGCTGGTTCAAATCCAGCTCGGCCCAATAATTCGCCGATCCACCATGAAATGATGTAACCATTTGTTGTTCTCCGGAAATGCCCAATGAACTTTGATACACAAGAATCCAAATCTGCTACATCCCTACCACTATTTATTTTATTACGTATTTTTTCCACAAATTCAGATCTTGCTAATGATCTAGATTCATATCAAGATCTGGAAGTATAAAGTCTAAATAAAAAGAGACTCTTTTTTATTTTCATTGATTTATTGAAAGATTGATTTTCAATCGATTTGGAAATAACAAACAGATTACTAGTAATCCGTGTAGATCTCGCTAAAGTGTATATCCATAGAAATCCATATAAATAAGAATCTCAATATCAATATATTAGTCCCGCCTCTGCCAGTTAGAACAAGGCCAGTTAGAACAAGACAATTCTAATCTAAAATCGAAATAGAAAAGAAAAGGGTTTGAATGAAATCGTAAGAATATGCATGCTGTACACTTTTTTCCTGGGATTGTAGTTCAATTGGTCAGAGCACCGCCCTGTCAAGGCGGAAGCTTCGGGTTCGAGCCCCGTCAGTCCCGATGGATAGAAATCCAATAAAAAAATAAATCAATTCATTTCTTTCTTCTGTGAAAGGGAGTCAAAATAACAAACATAATCTCATTCCTAACAGGGATCTCTCTTTTTTTTTTTTTTCTTTTTTTCGTTTCACATTTCTCAAAATAAGGTAATTTCCATTTCTTCAACTAATACTGATTGATGGAAAAGAAACATATGTGGATTAGCACAATTATTAGTAGCGTCGTATTCAAGATTCCAAGAGAAAGAGATACTGTACTACTAGACCTGGCTTTTTCGATTACTCCCGATCCGTGTAATAAAATAGAGTACTGTAATGTAATGTAATAAAATGTAATAAAATAGAGTACTAGAGTACTATAGAATATGTTTACAGCGAACACACACACACAAATGGAATTTGCACGATACAAAAAAAAGGAGTTCCTTTGATTTTGATAGAACACTTTAGGATTCAAAGTTTATCCTATTACTAATCGAAGGATGAGAATATTCAAAAAAGAAGTAAAGAAATTTTTTTTTGATTGGATCAGAAATAATTTTTTGAATTTGGTATGGATAAAAGATCTTCCTATGTTATACTATTCAATTCTTGACGATGAATCGATTTGATAGTTCAGATATTGTTATTCATGATATTGATCTGATTTGATATCATCGAGATGTAATTTATACCATTGAATTTACCGACGAAAGATTTATCATCTCTATGGGATTAAATCCCGAGTTATTGCGAATTAAAGAGAAATCTAACGATGAGATTATGGAAGTAAATATTCTCGCATTTATTGCTACTGCACTGTTCATTCTAGTTCCTACTGCCTTCTTACTTATAATTTACGTAAAAACGGTAAGTCAAAGTGATTAATTTGACTTAAACTTGACTTCTTAGTTCTTATCAATGCAATGATGGAAGAAAAAATGAAAAAGGATTTCCATTTTTCGTCTTACTCTTAAACTCTTAAATGAGATGATCGGACTAGAATCAGCAGTATTCTATGAAATCTGATAGTATGGTAGAAAGAAATAGATTTTATTTCTTTCTACCCCATACTATCTATTATTGTAGTGTATAAAGTTTTACTCTATAAAGATAGAGGTTTAATATGAATCGATTTACAATATCTATCTTCATATATTCATATATATAGTCAATCGCATATATGTAATGCACATAGCGTCCAATTTTTTTTGGTTTCATCTATTTGATTTGTATTGGTTCCAATCAATCTGAAATAATCAAAAGGCAACTTTTTTTCGTCCGATTCGAATTTCTAGATTTCAGATTATTTTCAAGACCAATCCCGGTATCTTATTAAAAAAAAATCAAATAATCTTTTTAGCATTCCGAAGAAGTAATTGATTAAATTAAATAGTTAACAGATGATCAAGTGGTTCTATGGGAAACTTTTTCCTATTTCAAAAATATTAGTAAAACCCAACCGATTTTTAACGTTTGAACCATGATATGAAATGAAAACATAAATCCAATTTCGAAACTCAAATAAAAAGAAATCAAAAACCAAATAATAAAACAAGCGATAAGCACGTAATATGTGACTCGCCTAAGGCAACGGCAATATCTTATTATGTGTAGTATTTCCTTAGACAACTACTATGTCTATTTTGTTTCCTATAGAAAGTGTGTATCCGCGCTTACTTAATAACTAATAAAAAACGGATTTCTTTTCTCTTTGAAAAAAGTGAAAAGGGGGGGGATCAAAAACGAAATAAAAAACGGGTTCTGGGGTTCCTCATTGTCCATATATCACTTTGGTAAGAGCCAGTTCATCGAAATCTTAGAAAGAATAAAGAATTTGGTTGGAATAAGTTTTCGATTATTTGTATTACCTTGACTTTCAAAATACAAACATGGGAAAAAGTCAAATATTTGTTTAATTGAAAGAGTATTTTCTATTTCTATATTATCCATAGAATACATTATTCCATTCGAATACACTAGAATTCCGAAATGCAGATATTTTTTAATTATTGAATTAATGAATTAATTATTAAATAGAAAAATAAGATTTCAGAACCCATCTATAAAACAATGGATACAGTTTTCTTTTAGTTTTTTCCCTCAACTCACTTAGTAGTATTTTTAGAGTCCACTTCTTCCCCATACTACGAGGGAAAGGGAAAATGAAAAGACTACCATTAAAGCAGCCCAAGCGAGACTTACTATATCCATGTAAATTATGTCTCCTATTTCTATCAATATGAAGGAATTATTTCATTTTTTTTATTGTTCACTAAAAATAAATAATAGTGGAATCACTGGCACAGAGTCAAAAAGGGATTCTGGCCTAACATCATTGACGAAAGAATCCAATAAATCCAATTATAACATCTAACAAGTTCTTATATGATTTCTAGTATAATCAGAAAACATTAAGTACAAACAAAATATCCGGAGACACCCTTGGAAGTATTAAGGGAATGAATGTTAATTACTAACAGGTAGGAATAATAAGACTTATGTTTTATTTTGATTTTGTTGTCCTCGATTTCATTAAGTAAAAAAGATATATATATATAGAATCAAGATAGATCACTTCGCATACTCTTATTTCCATTTAATCTAATCCTTACCGTCTCCCGATTGTCTCTGTAAAACAATCGGAAGACAGACGAATAAATTATTTCACTGGAGGTTGCCAAAAAGAATTCTTTTTTTTTTTTTTTTGAAATTGAATTAAAAAGAAAAAAAAAAAAGATTATTCCAAATTTTTAAAGAATAATAATTTTTAAATATTTAAAATCTTCTAATAATATCTAATATATTAATAAATATTTCTATTTCATTTTTCAATTTATTAGAATATTTAAATAGAATATATATTTCTATTAATTTATATATTTATATAATTTATATCTTAGTATTAGAGTATTCGAATTTCTCATTTTTTTATTTTTTAATTTAATAATAATATAATTATAGAATTGAATATATATAATATAGAATTCTAAATAGATAATTAGAATTTGATATCAACAAAACGGAATAAGCTATTTTGTCGATCAGGCGACACCCGGATTTGAACTGGGGAAAAAGGATTTGCAGTCCCCCGCCTTACCGCTCGGCCATGCCGCCAAAATTATACAAAAAAATAGATGAAAATACCCCCAAAAAACTAAAAGAGTGGGTTCTAAACTTGTTTTTTTTTTATTTGTTTGTATCTTCGATTCTGTTTTCCTTAATCCCATTCTTAAAAGAGACCCTTCCCCCCTTCCTTTTTTTTTTCTATTGAAAAAAACGAACGTGCATTTTCAGTCAAAAAAGCTAAAATTCAGGACAAATTGGAACCATTAACTATTAATTTAATTCATGAATGATTCTTCAATTCAAATTCAAAAAATTGGTTTTTTCCTAATGAGATAAGAAAATCCAAATTGAGACATAACTAATCAGTATTTATTTTTCAAGAAAAAAATCCTATTTCAATTATAACAGTAATTATCAGTATATGTAAACCCTAGAACATAAATTGTTACACAGATATTATCTAATCGGGTATCTTATCCGTATATAATGCCTATAAGAGAATTTTTAAGAGAATTTTCAAGAAATTTTCGTACTTGCATTTTTTTTTTACAATTTTTCATTAAATAGATTTTAAATAGATTGAATAGAAAATCAAAATTTAACACGACATGTGCTGTTCCGAATGAATAGGACTGCAATAAAAGAAGAAACATCTATATAGATAACTATAGCTAGACTAGAGTTATATCTGCGCATGTTTAATAAATCCAAGCCTTATTACGCACCTCAATCCTATTCTACAGATTCTACTAAAAAAATAGGTAAAATTTTCTCTCTTCTTTGCGAATTTGAATTCTTTTTTGAATAATTGAATCGGTGAAAAGGTTAAGTGCTAAAAAAAGAGATTCTATATTGTTTC